TCTTTTCCTATTTTTCTTTGATTTCTTTTTTTTGTGCCTAATACCCCTTTTTGCTTTTTTTATCATTGATAGGAATTTCTCTTGTTAAGACCCTATGAATCGCTTGAACCCCCAGATTCATACTAGAACCACGATAATTCAATAAAATCCTAAAGTTAAGCACAAAGATTCCTTGAGTAAGAACCGTTGTATCATCACTGATTCAATCATATAGGATAGGTATTATGACTAATAATACAAAAAAATTTGTCTGTTGATTACACAAAATAGTCATACAAAGGAGTTTGAAATAATAAAAATCTTTCGATTTATAACTTATAATTCTTTCTTTGAAAAGCAAATTTTTTTGAATCCGATCTCGAGGTCTAAATATTAAATATGAATCATAGTTCAAATATTTCTTAATCTATTTTAGCTATTCCGTGTTTCAGATACCAAAAGAAATATCCGACGAGGTAGAACCATCTCCATCAGGGTAAGATGACAGACTCATTTTCTGTATTATCAATAGGATCAATTATACCAAGTCACACACTCATATTCCGGAAATACAGAAAGAAAGAAATTTCACGATCGAACTACCAAAAGGGAATTTAGAAATAGAAATCGGAGCCCTAAAAATTCACTTTGTATTGAAAGGCTAAAACTTGTTGGTTCTTTTTGATTTCATTTTCTTGTGGATTTAATTCATTGAAATTCCATCCAATAAAACGGAAGAATTATAAATTTCCAAAATAATAGATAGGAATACTGCAAATAAAGCCATTGCAACTCCCATTAAAGGAGTAGTTCCCCACCCAGGAGCTACTTTACCATATTCCGAATTCAACGGTTTCAATAACGCCCCTACGGTAGTAGGTTTTGGACGAGATCTAGAACTACCCTCAACAGTTTGTGTAGCCATAAATCTGATTCTATTCATTGAGATCTGTTGACTTTGTATACCATTCCGTTGTAAATAAATGATTTTATCATAGATCCACTGTGGTCTTAAAATTATATAATAATGGAAACAGCAACTCTAGTCGCCATCTTTATATCTGGTTTACTTGTAAGTTTTACTGGGTATGCTTTATATACCGCTTTTGGGCAACCCTCTCAACAACTAAGAGATCCCTTCGAGGAACACGGAGATTAGTTGAAGTAATGAGCCTTCCTAATTATAGGAAGGCTCATTACTTCAATTAAGATAATGAAAAATTATTTCAACTTTTTACTTTTTAGTTGGAACTTTTGGAGGTTCCCGAAAAAAGATAGCGAAAAAAATTATCCCTAGAGTAGAGACTAATAGAAATGTATAAACCAATGCTTCCATATATTTGATTGTGGTTTACAATTATAGCTTCCATACCTGTTTACTTGAAATTTTTTTCCCGATAATGATAAAAGGGAAAGAGTAAAAAAGGGGCGGTGATTCAAATTAAGATTGCTCCAGTATCCTATGCCAAATCACAAAAAATAACAAAGCAATGTTGTATTAAACTCCTTGTCTTTTTGTAGTTGGATCTCCAATTTTTTGGAATGCGCCAAATTCTACTTGAACATCCAAATCGGGGTCAATACCGGCAAAAACATCTCGGAACAAAGTTCGCGACCCATGCCAGATGTGTCCGAAGAAGAATAGTAGGGCAAAGGAAGCATGTCCAAAGGTAAACCAACCCCTCGGACTACTACGAAAAACACCATCTGATTTCAAAGTAGCACGGTCTAATTCGAAAATTTCGCCTAATTGAGCACGTCTAGCATATTTTTTCACAGTAGCAGGATCACTATAACTGACTCCGTTGAGTTCGCCACCATAAAACTCAACAGTTACACCTACTTGTTCAACGCTATACTTAGATTCCGCTCTTCTAAAAGGAACATCAGCTCGAACAATTCCGTCCCCGTCAATCAAAACGACCGGAAAGGTTTCAAAAAAAGTAGGCATACGGCGTACAAAAAGTTCACGTCCTTCTTTATCTCTAAAAACAGGGTGTCCTAACCATCCAACAGCTATTCCATCGCCGTTATCCATTGAGCCCGCTCTAAATAATCCTCCTTTCGCCGGATTATTACCAATGTAATCATAAAAAGCTAATTTCTCAGGAATTTTCGACCAAGCTTCTGATAAACTTTGATTTTCGGCTAGTCCAGCACTTACCCGTCGGTATATTTCTTGCTGAAAGTATCCTTGATCCCATTGATAACGGGTGGGGCCGAATAATTCTATTGGAGTAGTTGCTGAACCGTACCACATAGTTCCAGCAACAACAAAAGCTGCAAAAAAGACCGCAGCGATACTACTAGAAAGAACGGTTTCAATATTGCCCATACGTAACCCTTTGTATAGACGTTGAGGCGGCCGGACACTAAGATGGAATAGACCGGCTAATATGCCTAATGTCCCTGCAGCAATATGATGAGAAGCTATTCCTCCTGGAACAAAAGGGTCAAAACCTTCCACACCCCATGCTGGACTTACAGGTTGTACTTTTCCAGTTAGTCCATAAGGGTCGGACACCCAGATTCCGGGACCGTACAAGCCTGTTACATGAAATGCACCAAAACCAAAACAAGCCACCCCCGAAAGAAATAAATGAATTCCAAAAATCTTAGGCAAATCCAAAGAAGGTTTTCCTGTACGTTCATCACAAAATATTTCTAGATCCCAATACACCCAATGCCAAATAGCTGCCAAAAAGCACAAGCCAGAAAACACAATATGCGCGCCAGCCACACCTTCGTAACTCCAAATGCCGGGATCCGTTATCGTCCCCCCTGTAATACTCCAACCGCCCCATGAATTGGTTATTCCTAAACGGGTCATGAAAGGTATAACGAACATACCCTGTCTCCACATTGGATCAAGAACGGGGTCAGAGGGATCAAAAACTGCTAATTCATATAGAGCCATCGAACCAGCCCAACCAGCAACCAGAGCTGTATGCATGATATGGACAGAAATCAACCGACCAGGATCATTCAATACTACGGTATGAACACGATACCAAGGCAAACCCATGGAAATACCCCTTATATCAAAGAAAAATGACACTATGTAACTTTATTGCATTGGAAAAGACTATAACTATGCAATGGATCCCTTTTGTTCAATCGATTATCTAGCAACAAGGGTTAATGTTTCTTCTATTCTGTTGGTAATAATAGAACAATTATGTTTGTAGGAACAAAGAGAAACAAATCTATTGTATACCCGATAAGTAGCAATACGCAATGGGGAGTTGATACCATCTTCTATCAGTAAATGCTTTCATACTTGTTCATTATTGGAAGGCTATATTGGTAAGAATTTTTTCTTAAACTAAACCTTTCTAATCTATGCAGAAAATAGAATAATGGGTGATATTCTAAAAACAATAACCTTAATTATTACGTTTCCACATCAAAGTGAAATAGAGTACTTAATTATTTTTTCTTTCATTTAATGCCTATTGGTGTTCCAAAAGTTCCCTTTCGAAGTCCTGGAGAGGAAGATGCATCTTGGGTTGACGTATAGTGCGACTTGTCAGATATATTGGGTCATATGGGATTTCCCCATTATCTCTCCCGATTGAGATATCCTCCATTTCGCCCAAGAAAGATTGATTAAATCATCCAAAATTTGGAGCGTGAAATGCAATTCGATCCGTTTTTTAGAGGGGGATTCAGGTTAATATTCTCACTTAGAATAATTTATGGTTGGCTCGGTTGGACCAATAAAATGAAGTATCCAGGCTCCGTTTATAAAAACCCCAATCCCAATCGGGAATATATTAAAAATTACTGCTTGTATTATATAGTTTATTTACTTTAACTCTTAATTTTTTCGATTTGAAATTAAAAATAGCGCTCTCAACTTTAATGATTTGAATGAAAGTAATTAATCTGTTGAATATGGAAATTGACGAAAGAAAAGATATGAAGTAAATAAAAAAGGGGAATTTTAACAAAAAAAGCGGTATTGGAAACATTTGTTCTATATGGACAAATCGAAATCGGGCAGATCGTTACCCGGAGTAGAGCATAAACCTAAAAATTTCAAGAGACCCATTCAAGAACAAGAAAATGACATCGTGATTTGAGTTGAATCTCGATGATATGATACATCAATGAAAAGTAAGTTCAATAAGTTTAGTAAATTCTTTTTTTTTTTTAGTAGAATTTTATTCTATTTTAATTATAGAAATTTTTTTATATTATATATTATATGGGTAATTAGGGAATTGCGAAAAAGTAATCTTTTTTGAAAAATCGAAAAGGAGATTCTTGATTATTCATCATAAGTTGGAAAAATCTCTATGAAAAAAAAAGGATGTAGAATCTACACATTGATTTTTTTTTCACAATTTTGTTTGAACCGTATGCATCAAAAGGTGCATGTACGGTTCCTAAGGGATAGAATTTTACCCGAATCAACCGACTTTATCGAGAAAGATTACTTTTTTTAGGCCAAGAAGTCGATAGCGAGATCTCGAATCAACTTATTGGTCTTATGGTATATCTCAGTATCGAAGATGATACCAAGGATTTATATTTGTTTATAAATTCTCCTGGCGGATGGGTAATACCCGGAGTAGCTATTTATGATACCATGCAATTTGTGCGACCAGATGTACATACAATATGCATGGGATTAGCTGCTTCAATGGGATCTTTTATCCTGGTCGGAGGAGAAATTACTAAACGTTTAGCATTCCCTCACGCTTGGCGCCAATGAGTTTTTTATTTGAAAGAAAAAATAAAACTATGCCTTCACCATATCAAATATTAATATTTAAGTAATAATAGCATGGCACTTTGAATTCGATATGAGATATTTTTCTCTATTTTATTTTCAAAACCTTCAATTATGTATCGAAAGAGGAGTATGAGATGAAGAGTATTCCCGATTTCTTTATTTTATATCAGGAGTCCATTTCAGCGTCACAAACTTTTTTTTCATAAAAAAAGACTCTATTTATGTTTGAAAGAGTACAAAAAAATTTTCTTTCTTATTTTTCGAATCAAAAAAAAACTTTGGGATTGCTTAACTACAGATGAAATAAATATATTAAAGCAACGGAGCCATCATAGTATTTTTAGCTCCTACGAAAAGAAGGGTGGTAATTGGATAATTTACTGATCTGGATCTAATCAATTCTAGATTTTCTCTTTGTTCAACGGAAAATGAAAGTAAATTCCATTCTATAGCCGTATGCAATGCGAAAAAAATGCCCGTACGGTTGTTCAATTCTATCTTTTTTATTCTTAATTCCATATTTTTTCTATTCATCACATTACGCGAGATAGAAGAACTTTTTTATGGTATATATCATCAGGGTAATGATTCATCAACCCGCGAGCTCTTTTTATGAGGCCCAAACGGGAGAATTTATCCTGGAAGCGGAAGAACTTTTGAAATTGCGTGAAACCCTCACAAGGGTTTATGTACAAAGAACGGGCAAACCCTTATGGGTTGTATCCGAAGATATGGAAAGGGATGTTTTTATGTCAGCAACAGAAGCCCAAGCTTATGGAATTGTTGATCTTGTAGCGGTCGAATAAAAGGAATAAAAATAGTTTTAAACATTTGAAATTTTTTCTTGTTACTTGGTTTACCATTCTGTGTTTAATATTCCATTAACTATAAAAAAAAAATTCGGTTAGGATTGATCTAAACCAGCCCATTATGTATATGATTCAGCATGCCAACTATTAAACAACTTATTAGAAACACAAGACAGCCAATCAGAAATGTCACGAAATCCCCCGCTCTTCGGGGATGCCCTCAACGTCGAGGAACATGTACTAGGGTGTATGTGTGACTCGTTCAGATTATGAGCTGGAACAAAAAAAAGCAAATGAAAGGAAAGAATTTTTCCAGTATCAATAATCAATACTGGTGAATGGTATAAAACTCCAGTCACTATCTAAAATGAAAAAAAAATAATAAATTCATCTATTGGGTATGAAATTTATGGTTTCTATTGGTATAAATCGGGTTTAAGATAAGAAAAAATTTCCCATTGGTAACGAACGTTATCCATTTAGCAGGGAATCTTATTTTAAAAGCAAAAAAATTCGGCTCTGATTCTTGCAAGAACGGACTAACAGGGTCAGCTATCCAGCAAACCTTCAAAATTAAATACCGTTACTGTATAGGTGGATCTCGTTGTGAAAGACCTATTACTGGATAATTCATGGGTAGAGCCAAAAGGTTTGAACTGTACAAGTTATCAATAAGATTCCGGAAATGAAGGAAAGGGGCTCCGGTGTATAGAGAGGACCTCACCGTTTTAAAAGTAACCATAGAAACGAAGGAATCCACTATTTCTTTAATCATCTATATTTAACTTGAATTCACATTTTTTTATTTACGTTTTTGATACATTAATAAATTTTTTTGTCTCGTTTCAAGACGAAATGTCGAAAAAAAGAAAAATAACAAAAATAGTGGTTGGGAAGGTTATAGTAGCAAAAGCCATTGGAATTTTTATTTTATACATTGGAAAAATCCGTTTTGTTATTAATAGACCAGAAGGCGAAAAGAATAACTTAAAGAAATAAAATCGATTAGTTATTCATCAAAGTTTCAATTATTCAATGACTAGAGTTAAACGGGGATATATAGCTCGAAGACGCAGAAGAAAAATTCGTTTATTTGTATCAAGCTTTCGCGGGGCTCATTCAAGACTTACTCGAACCATTGCTCAACAGAAAATAAGAGCTTTGGTTTCGGCTCATCGGGATAGAGACAGGCAAAAGAGAGATTTTCGCCGTTTGTGGATCACTCGAATAAACGCAGTAATTCGTGAAAGAGGGGTATACTATAATTATAGTAAATTTATACACGATCTGTACAAGAGAAAGTTGCTTCTTAATCGTAAAATACTTGCACAAATAGCTATATTAAATAGGAATTGTATTTATATGATTTTTAATGAGATCTTAAAAAAAGAAGATTGGAAAGAAGAATACCTCGAAACGATTTAAATGAAGTTCCCCGGAGTTTATTCTCCGGGAGTATAGAGTAGAAATTAGTCTAATAAAATATGATAAATAAAAAAAAATCAACAAATCCATTCAAAAAAAAAATTCCCAATTTTTATATTATCTTACGACGTGACAATCAAATCTAGATTCGACAATTTTTTTAGAACAAAACTGCAATCCGTGCTTGAGTTCAGATTCCAATTTTGATTCAATTATTAATTAAATAAATAGAACGAAAAAGAATAAGTCTATTATTTTATTTATTTTTGGTTCTAAAACTAGCAGTTCTAGTAGTCGACTCGGTTCTTTCAAATTGTTTCTCATTATTAAGAAAAGGTAACAAAGATAAAATACGAGCTTGTTTTATAGCAATAGTAATTAATCGTTGTTGTTTCAAGGTCAATCTATTCACTCGCCTAGATAAAATTTTTCCTTGTTCACTAATAAATCGACTAATTAAACTCATGTTTCTATAATCTATTCGATCCCCCGATTGGATCGGGGGCAAACGCCTACGAAAAGCTCGCTTGGATTTAATAAAGGGTCGCTTGGATTTATCCATATTTTGTTTAGTTTATTCTTTATACATACCGAAAATCCTATTTCGTAATTCTAATTTTGTTAGGTCCAGCCAAAATAGGATCTGATTTGTTTATTTCTATTTTTTCTATAATTTTTTTCGATAATATATAGTATATATATAATATAATAATATGAAATATTTACTATAAGAAATATATAGAAATAAGAAATATATTAGAAATCCATTTTCTATTTATAAAAAAAAAGTAAATGATATAGATGAAAAATGTTTTGTCTCCTTACTTGAAAGGATAATAGATAGACGTTCGGCTCGATCTATTTCTTTATCTCTCCATGAATTGTATGTTTGTAACAATAGGGACAGAATTTTCGCAATTCCAACCGACTAGGCGTATTGTGTCGATTCTTTTGAGTAATATATCTGGAAACGCCCCTTGATCCCTTATTAACACTCTTTCGAACACAACCAGTACATTCCAAAATCACTTTTACTCGAACATCTTTACCCTTAGCCATGAACCTCCTTTGTATATTTAATTCAAGCAACTTTTCTATTTTTTTTCTTTTCCTTTCTTCAAGAAAAATAGAAAAGTTGCAAAAATAGAAGTTGCTAACTCGAATTTCGAATCACAGTAATTTCATTTAAGTATCTTGGATAATAGGCTTATCCTAGACCCACATTTTCGTTTCCATTCGAGCCTGAGAGCCTAAGTTTTGATAAGGTTGAATCCACTTTCTTCTTTACTCAACTAATCCTATTTAGGTTTTAAAAAAAAAAAGAGGGGAGGGATTAGTCACAGATAGTTGATTCTAGCTCTAATCTTCGTTAACCCCTTACCCGTCTCAATAACTAGAATCAAAAAAAGGGGAATGTCAACGCATCTGGGAAAAAACGATTGATTTCTATTAATAGACCGGCTAAAGACCCAAACCATAAAGTACTTAGTACCGGTGCCACGGAAAGATATGTTTTGAAATCGCGCATTGAAAATCCTCCTTTTTCATTTCTTTAATATATAAAAGTAATACATATCTAATCTATAATCCTATGTATAGAGTCAAAGACTACTTGTATTTGTACACGAAATCCCTAAAAAAAATCTACGTACTTTTACTTTTTTACTTCGAGTCGATAAGATATTTTTTTTTAAGAAAAAGAGTAACATGCCCCTTCCTATTGAACTGAGCATTCCCGAAAAGAAAAGTCTTTTTTTTTTAGTTTACAACAGGTTTTTCATATACATAAATATACAAATCCTTTTTATTATACCTTATATGATAAAAATATGATAAAAGACCAAAAAGAAGAGGAACTAGCAGTGCAAGTTTAATTATGAATTTATATGAGAAATAAGAATGTGGAAAACAAGACAAGGATGTTTTACAATTACACTATAAAAACCTATTGAATTGAAAGGGATGTAGCGCAGCTTGGTAGCGCGTTTGTTTTGGGTACAAAATGTCACGGGTTCAAATCCTGTCATCCCTACCTAATTACTTTTACTTTGAGAAGTAAGGAGGAATTAATTGAAATTTTGATTCAAATTGGACATGCCTAATCTCTCATTTTATTTATTATACTCTATATGATAAATAATGTATGCATGCAAGATGTAGATAGAGTTTTCAGTTATAAAAAAACCCTTTCTTTCCAGTCTTATCTATTTTGATAAGAAAGCGCTCTTAGTTCAGTTCGGTAGAACGTGGGTCTCCAAAACCCGATGTCGTAGGTTCAAATCCTACAGAGCGTGATTCCATTCTTGTTAAGTCAAATTGAATTAGACTGAAATAAATGAACAGTAATCGAATCTAAAATTGACCTCCTCCTTTCTTTAATCCACAGGAGGTCAATCAAAAAAAAATTGTTAATTAATCAAAGATCCAACTGATCACCACGTCTGTATTGTAAATATGCAGTTACAAATAATCCAGCCAAAGTAATAGGAATTAGGCCTAAGACAATTCCAAATAGAAAAACTTCAATCATTTCAATTTGTTTGAAAAAAAAAAAAAAAAAAAAGAAAGGTAATATCTATCCATAAATATTAATCTGAATTGCCCCTGAATCTCAATAACCAAAAATTCTCAATTGCTGCAGTAAAGAACTAGAAAGATGGGCGGAATCCCACAGAAACATTCCTTGAGTTGTTCATTCAATTAATTTCAAATAAGTCGTATCTTGTTTAGACCTATAAATAGAGCGGAGGTTATAGTTAAAGCCGCTAGTAAAAAACCGAAATAACTAGTTAGAGTAGGCATGAAGGAGCTAACTAAAATATGTTCTTTTTATACATATGTGTCTAAAGCATTTACCTAAGTTTCCATTTAGAAATAAAATAAGCAAAAATCGCAATTCAAAGAATAAGTTCAATTGAATATTTTGAATTCATCAACTATTACATTATAGATGTCACTAACAAAAATAAAGTAAGGTCGGTATAAAAAAAACGAAACGACTGATTATCTGTGACATCTACGCATCTCATAATTTTCAATCAACATA